ATTCCGTGAAAGATGGAATCAGTAAATCTAAAACTACTGATACTGGATCTTTGTAAGATCGTCAATTTTGTACCAAAGGTGTATTTAGAGTAGACCGAATCAGTATAGCTATCCTTCCTCTAGCACAGCAACGCAGCCTCGATCATTACCGAAAGGAAATGCTATTGCTATATCTTCCTTGTCTATGTATAAATGTATTTTCCTTAGAATATTGAGAATATAAGATTAAGTAAGGTTTATATTAGCGGATTCATCATAGTAATAGAAGTAATAGAAAGTAAAGATCTTGAATGGATGGGCTCTAATAATTAATGAGAGATATCATGATTGAAAGATCTCATTATATTCATATAATTCCATTATATTTTATGTGAAATCTAGAAAACCCTTTGGTGGTTCGGTTCATATTTTCTTTTTTTGAATCCTCTCGTTTTATTCAAGTAATTGGTAATTGTTGGTAATTGTTCGTTCATAGAATAAATATGCTAATACTATTTCACTTTGAACTTCTAAACTGAAGCTATTATTACTATTCTAAATAGTAATTATTAGAAATGGAAATTATGATTACTATCCCTATCTATTTAATTCTTTACTATTTCATTTTTAATTGGTTAATTGGAATTAATATATTAGAATTATATTTCATATTTTTTATTATTCTTTTTTCTATTTATTTCTATTTAGTTAGTATTTTTCATATTTGTTAAAAGAAAAAAAAAAGAGATCGTTGGAATAATCCATATTCGTGATGCAACTGTTATTACATTAGATCTCCCCAAGAGTTCTTTCCTTATGGAACTACAATACAAAACAAAGATGGGATTCTTTAATATGGTTAAAGAATATAGAACCTAAAAGGGTAATAGAAGTGGCTCTTCTTTGAATCGAGTTGGCCCGAAAGAAAATTCAAATGATAATATTCAATAATTTTCAATCTTTTTTTTTTTCAAGTCAAGGTTTTCTTTTTTTTTTTTTAGTGTCCGTCTATAATGACTAATGAATCAATAACTTTAAATTGGAACTAAATGAATTCTTTCAATTAGTTTTTATTACCGTTAGACTTAGGTAAATGTTTTCTTCATATATTTAGTAAAAGAACATATCTAATTTAGCTCTTTCATGCCTATTCTAACTAGATATTTTGGTTTTTTACTGGCTGCTTCAACTATAACCCCAGCTCTATTTATTGGTTTGAACAAGATACGACTTATTTGAAATGAATGAAATTCAAGAAACAATTTCCAAAAATAAAAATCAAAGCCTCTCACAGAATATTGAATTTCAGGTATTCTATGGTTCTTTCCCGCGTCAATTGCCAATTCCTGGTCATTGAGATTCACGGATAATTCAGATTAATATTTAGGGATAGATCTTACCTCTCTTTTTATTCCCTAAAACAAATTGAAATGATTGAAGTTTTTCTATTTGGAATCGTCTTAGGTCTAATTCCTATTACTTTAACAGGATTATTTGTAACTGCATATTTACAATACAGGCGCGGTGATCAGTTGGATCTTTGATTGAGTAACATCTCTTTTTTTGATTGACCTCCTCCTTGTAGGAGGTCAAATTTCAGTTACAATTCTACTTTGTTTTTTTGTTTTGTTAAGTTATTTCATTGTAATTTTACATAACATAAACGGAATCACGCTCTGTAGGATTTGAACCTACGACATCGGGTTTTGGAGACCCACGTTCTACCGAACTGAACTAAGAGCGCTTGTATATATCCTATATATAGTAGATATATAACAGTAGATACGATTGTAAAGAATAAGAATTTTTTTTACACCCGAGGGGTGCTTTTTACATTTTGTACATATAGTATGTACAAAACGAAAGATTCTTTCCAAAATTTCCCGATCTTACTCAATAAATCCCTTGTAACTGTCCATAGGAGAAAGAATAGGTAGGGATGACAGGATTTGAACCTGTGACATTTTGTACCCAAAACAAACGCGCTACCAAGCTGCGCTACATCCCTTTTAAAAATTGTTGTACAGTGTCATTGTATAAAATACATGTCTTTTTTTCCACATCCTTCTTTTTTGCTCTACCTATCTATATAGGTAGAGAATGTTCTTGTCATTCTTTTTTTAAGGGGCGGCAAAATGTAATTTGCTGCGTAATTAGACATATGCATTTTAGTTAGGAATTCCTAATTCTAATTTCATTTCAAGCAAAAACAAATGATCTTGAACTAAAATATCGGGTTATCTATGATCTATTTCTTAGAATATCAAACTAGGATTATATATGTATTACAATATACAATAAAAATAGATACAATAAAAATAAAGAATTAAAATAAATAAAAAAAAAAAAAAAATATAAAATAAAAGAAGAAGGAGGATTTGAAATGCGAGATATAAAAACATATCTCTCAACGGCACCTGTGCTAACCACTCTATGGTTTGGGTCTTTAGCAGGTCTATTGATAGAAATTAATCGTTTCTTTCCAGATGCCTTGTCATTCCCCTTTTTTTCATCTTGATTGAACTCTTGTATTGATCTGTGAAAAAATGAAGAATATTTTAGATACGATTCTACGTAACATGGCTCCAATTTTGCTCCCTTTTTCTTTCCTATTCTAAAAAAAAAAAAAAAAGAAAGAGAAAGAGTGTATTGAACCTCAGTCAAAATACAGTGAATCTACGATAGAATTTTTGGGAAAAAAAAGGAAATGTGGATTCAGTCTAGGAGTGCGAAATTCTAACATAGAAAGAAGAAAATACTGAGATTAGGATAAAAATCATTCCTAGTTAGAAAAAATTGTATTAATTAATTATTACGATATTCTTAATACTCTTCCATTAATGAATAGAAATCTTTTTATTTCTAATTATAGTAGAGTAATTCATAGTAATTCTATTTTAGATTAGAGTACTTCGAAGTCATTCGAATTCTAATAATTAGAAAAAGAAAATATTGAAAAATTCCATTTCGAGTTATTAACTTTTATGAATTTTTATTAATATAGTATAGATAGATAATCTAGATTCTTTTTTTTTTTTATTTTGTTTCGTTGGTTCGGATCAAAAAGAAAATGAAGAGAGTTCTAAAGTGAAGTCGATCCAAAATGAAAAGGAGGTTCATGGCCAAGGGTAAAGATATTAGAATTCTATTGATTTTGGAATGTACCTGTTGTGTTCGAAAGGGTGGCAATAAAGAATCGCCAGGCATTTCTAGATATATTACTCAAAAGAATCGACACAATACACCCAATAGACTAGAATTGAGAAAATTTTGTCGCTATTGTCAAAAGTATACTATTCATGGGGAAATAAAGAAATAGATGGAACGGAATGCGTGTGTGCTTTTTCCAAAGAGTGGGAAGAGTAAGAACTTTACATCTTAACATATATAATACAAACCAAATCCTATCTTGGTCGAATCTTAACTTAAATGAATAAGAAAAAAAAATAGGATTATATTTTATAGATTATTTTAGATAGAAGGAAGTTATAAACAAACAAGGAATAAGTAAACCATGGATAAATCCAAACAACCTTTTCGTAAATCCAAGCGATCTTTTCGTAGGCGTTTACCCCCAATTGGATCGGGGGATCGAATCGATTATAGAAACATGAGTTTAATTAGTCGATTTCTTAGTGAACAAGGAAAAATCTTATCTAGACGGACGAATAGGTTGACCTTAAAACAACAACGATTAATTACTATTGCTATAAAACAAGCTCGTATTTTATCTTTGTTACCTTTTCGTAATAATGAGAAACAATTGGAGAGAGTGGAGTCGATCCCTAGAACTACTGGTCCTAGAACCAAAAATAAATAAATAGACTCCTCAAAACTCCAATCGGAACTCAAGCTCATATTAATGTTTTGCTCGAAAAAAACTAGAATCCATATTTTATTCCTGTATTCTAAAAAAGAAAAATGGGGAAGAAATTATTTTTCTTGAAAGATGTTCGTTTCTTCCTACTACTAAAATCTAAATTTATTTTTCTTCTATCTTCCCGGAGTCCATTCTCCGGGAAATCCTGTTTCAATCATCTTCGATTCAATTTCTTTTATTTGATTTTTATTATTTTTTCTTTTTGATTGATTATTTTATTTGAAATAATATCAAAACAATTTTGATTTGATAGGGCTATTTGCGCAAGTATTTTACGATTCAGAAGCAATTGTCTCTTGTACAGATTGTGGATAAATAGGCTATAACTATAGAATAGCCTATCCTCGCGAGTTACCGCATTTATCCGAGTGATCCACAAACGACGAAAATCTCTCTTTTTCCTGCTCCGATCTCTATGAGAGGAAACTAAAGCTCTCATTCTTTGTTGAGTAGTTGTTCGAGTAAGTCTTGAATGAGCCCCTATGAAGGTTGATGCAAATAAACGAATCTTTTTTCGACGTCTCCGAGCTGTATATCCTCGTTTAACTCTGGTCATTGAATCAAATGAAACTTTCTTGAATAACTAATTGATTTCTCTTCTTTCAGTCATCCTTTTCCTCCGGTCGATTAATAACAAAACGGATTCTTCCGATATATAAAATATAAATTCCAATGGCTTATGCGACTATAACCTTCCCGACCACAATTTTTTCTTTCTTCAAGGTATCTCGCCTGGAAATAAGAAATCCGACTGCTACTAAATAAAAAAGAATAGTGGGTTCCTTCGTTTCTATGGCAACTTCTGAAACGGTGAGGTCCTCTCTATACACCGGAGCCTCTTCTTTCATTTCATCGAATTTTCTTGTGAACTTGTATAATTCACACTCTTTGGCTCTACCCATTCTTTTTTCAATTAGAATTCTTTTTTCAATTCTAATTATAAAGTAATAGTCCTTTTCACGAAAAAGGCTATCCATACAGTGACGGCATTTCATTATGAAAGTTGGCTAAGTAGCTGACCCTGTTAGTCCGTTTTTTTTTCAAGAAAAGGAATAGGAGCATAACCTTTTTCCTCCGCTTAATGGATAACTAATTGTTACCAATGGAGAATTCTTTCTCATCTCAAACGGAGTGATTGGATTTGCACCAATGGAAACCATAGATTCATAACATAATTAGGTAGATGATAGATCTGCATTTTTAGATACTAGTCAATTAAAAATCCGTCTTCCACTCTATCTATCCTAATTCATTGGTAGTGGTCGTTGATACTTTTTTCATTTCTTCAAACTCATGATCTGAACTGAACGAGTCGCACATACACCCTAGTACATGTTCCTCGACGCTGAGGACATCCTCGAAGAGCGGGAGATTTAGTGACATTTCTTATTGGCTGTCTTGCGTTTCTAATAAGTTGTTTAATGGTTGGCATGGCATGTCTATAGAATCTCATTCTATATAGAATAGAGCGGGTTGGTTTAGATCGATCTTAACCTGATGGTTGATGATTATGAATCATTTCTATTCACACGGAAAATTCGAATTTTGAAAAGGAATTCGTATATTTATATGGAATCCCCAGTATTTTCATTTTCGACCGCTACAAGATCAACGATGCCATGAGCTTGGGCTTCTGTTGCTGACATAAAAACATCCCTTTCCATATCTTCGGATATAACCCATAAAGGATTGCCCGTTCTTTGTACATAAACTTTTGTGAGAGTTTCGCGAAGCTTCAATAGTTCTTCTGCTTCCAGGATAAATTCCCCTGCTTGTGCTTCATAAAAAGAACTAGCAGGTTGGTGAATCATAACCCTGATGATATTGATAGAACATCATGAGTTCTTCTATCTATATATTGCACGATTTATTTAAAGTAAGGGGGAAGAAAAATAACAATAAAAAATAGAATTAAACAACCGTACGGGCATCTTTTGTACATTGCATACGGCTCTGCAATGGAATTTCTTTTTTCGATAGAATTTATTCTATCGAAAAGAATAAATAGAACCTATACGATCCAAATCGTTAAATGATCCATTTACCACCCTTCCTTTCGTAGTAGTTAAAAAGATACTATGATGGTTCTGTTGCTTTATATATTTATCTCGTCTGTAGTTTAGCAATCCCAAAGTTTCTTTTTGATATGATCCAAGAAGGAAAAAATAATTTTTTTTCCATTTTTTTGACTCTTTCTCTCATAACATAAAAATAAGAAAGAGACTTCTGGTGTGGAAGAATAAGGGTTTGTGACGCTAAAATCGACTCTTGCTTTACGCATAAAATCAAATTGGGAATAAACCTTATTTCATACTACTATCTCGATACAAAATCTCATGTTAGAAAAAAACAATAATGGTTTGTTCATATCGAACTCGAAGTGCCATGCTATTATTACTTATTCTTTATTTGATTCATATTCGATACAGCGAAGGCATAGTATTCTCAAATAAAAAAACTCATTGGCGCCAAGCGTGAGGGAATGCTAGACGTTTGGTAATTTCTCCTCCGACCAGAATGAAAGATCCCATTGAAGCGGCTAATCCCATACATATTGTATGTACATCCGGTGACACAAATTGCATAGTATCATAAATGGATATTCCTGGTATTACCCATCCGCCTGGAGAATTTATAAATAAATAAAGATCCTTAGTATCATCTTCTATGCTGAGATATACCATGAGACCAACAAGTTGATTCGCGATCTCATTATCAACCTCTTGTCCTAAAAAAAGTAATCTTTCTCGATGAAGTCGGTTGATTAGGGCAAATTTGTATCCCTGAGGAACCGTACGTGCACCTTTGGATGCATACGGTTCGAAAGAATTGCGAAAAAAAATCAATGTGTCGATTCCAATCCTATTTCTTTTTTTTTTTTTCTTTTTAACATGAGTTTTGCCCTCCTTCCTTATATTCTATAATGTAGAAAAGAAAAAAGAATTTTATGAACTTACTTCTCATTGATGTATTGTTTCATCGAAATTAAAATTAAGATGTCATTTTCTTGTTCCTGAATGGGCCTTTCTATTCTTTTAGGTTCTTGTTCTACTCCGGGGGAAGATTTGTCCGAATTCCATTTGCGCATATAGGTCAAATGATTCCAGTACCACTTCTTTTTTTTTTCAACTATTTCATACCTTTCCCCAAAATCTTCGATGTATTCATCATACTACTCCATTGGTAAGTAGTTTTAGATTCTCCATATAGTAAGTATAATAAGTATAATAAAAGTCCAAGTGGTAATCGTGTATATTCTACATAATAGATTCTATTCTAGAAAGTTAGATTATATTCTATTTCATTACTAATGCATCTCCTAATTTATTAAGAATTGAATTAAATTCATATTTTATTTTTCTATTCTTTATTGAATATTTATTATTTATATTACTACATTTACACTCCCATTCTATTACTTTTACTCTTACCATTTCCAATTTGGTATTCTCTGAACGGAGCCTGGATATTTTCTTTTATCAGTCCAAGTAAACCATCAATTATTTTAATTGATAATATGGATCCCCAATAGGATTTATTGTGCTTCACGCTCCGAATCATTGATGGTTAAATCAATACAATATTCAATATATATATTTATTGGATTGGGCGAAACAGAGAATACTCGATCGGGGGAGATAACGGGGAAATACCATATGACCCATATGTCTGACAAGTCGCACTATACGTCAACCCAAGCTGCATCTTCCTCTCCAGGACTCCGAAAAGGTACTTTTGGAACACCAATGGGCATTAAGATAAAAAAAATGAAGTACTATACTTTACTTTAATATGGAAACGTAACAATGGTTTTATTGTCTTCATCATTTTTTCTCTTTCTTTTATCTTTGTATATTTTCTATTCTATATATATATATATAGAATAGATATTTTTTCTTTTCTATCCTCTATTCTACTATTATTATTATCTATTCTCTTTTTAGATCTTTTAATCTTCTTTCTATTTCTATTTAGAATCTTCTATTCTATATATTCTATAAATAAAATAGAACTTCATATTATTATCTAGATCTATCTAAATAGATAGATTCTAATTTAGAATATTAGTATATACATATATATGTATAGATAGATATATGTATAGACTTTCTATTTTATATATAGGATATAGGGCTGGAAGGTTCATAGAGGAAGACAGAATGAATAAAGAAAGATTGTAACGAACGGGATCGATCGGATCAGTCGATTGATCAAATTATTTCGAATTCTAAAAAAGTATTTATACATTTTTTCCCTCAAAATACTCCCATTGCGTATTTGTACTTATCGGGTATAGAATAAGATCTGTTTCTCTTTGTTCTTCTAAATAGAAAGAAATAGAATGGGTCCCTTTTCTTTCTATTTCATTAAAAATAAAAGAAGGGAATACAAATAAATATTAACCCTTTCCTATACAAAATCTACTGAACAGGTGAAATACACGGTTCGAGTCTTTTCCAATGCGATAAAGTTACATAATGTCTATTTCTTTTTCAGAAAGGGGTATTTACATGGGTTTACCTTGGTATCGTGTTCATACTGTTGTATTGAATGATCCCGGTCGATTACTTTCTGTTCATATAATGCATACAGCTCTAGTTTCTGGTTGGGCCGGATCGATGGCTCTATATGAATTAGCGGTTTTTGATCCCTCTGACCCTGTTCTTGATCCAATGTGGAGACAAGGCATGTTCGTTATACCCTTCATGACTCGTTTAGGAATAACCAATTCGTGGGGGGGTTGGAATATCTCAGGAGGAACTATAACGAATCCGGGCATTTGGAGTTATGAAGGCGTGGCAGGGGCACATATTTTGTTTTCTGGCTTGTGCTTCTTGGCAGCTATCTGGCATTGGGTGTATTGGGACCTAGAAATATTCTGTGATGAACGTACGAGAAAACCTTCTTTGGATTTGCCCAAGATCTTTGGAATTCATTTATTTCTCTCAGGAGTCGCTTGCTTTGGCTTTGGTGCATTTCATGTAACAGGCTTATATGGTCCTGGAATATGGATATCTGATCCTTATGGACTAACTGGAAAAGTACAATCTGTAAATCCAGCATGGGGTGCGGAAGGTTTTGATCCTTTTGTTCCGGGGGGAATAGCTTCTCATCATATTGCAGCAGGTACATTGGGCATATTAGCGGGTCTATTCCATCTTAGTGTCCGTCCGCCTCAACGTCTATACAAAGGATTACGCATGGGTAATATTGAAACTGTACTTTCCAGTAGTATTGCTGCTGTTTTTTTTGCAGCTTTCGTTGTTGCTGGAACTATGTGGTATGGTTCAGCAACTACCCCAATCGAATTATTTGGCCCCACTCGTTATCAGTGGGATCAGGGGTACTTCCAGCAAGAAATATATCGAAGAGTTGGGGCCGGACTAGCCGAAAATATGAGCTTATCGGAAGCTTGGTCTAAAATTCCGGAAAAATTAGCTTTTTACGATTACATTGGTAATAATCCGGCGAAAGGGGGATTATTCAGAGCAGGCTCAATGGATAACGGGGATGGAATAGCTGTTGGGTGGTTAGGTCACCCCGTATTTAGAGATAAAGAAGGGCGCGAACTCTTTGTACGTCGTATGCCTACCTTTTTTGAAACATTTCCGGTAGTTTTGGTAGATGGAGACGGAATTGTGAGGGCCGATGTTCCTTTTAGAAGGGCAGAATCCAAGTATAGTGTTGAACAAGTAGGGGTAACTGTTGAATTCTATGGTGGCGAACTCAATGGAGTCATTTATAGTGATCCCGCTACTGTTAAAAAATATGCTAGACGTGCCCAATTAGGTGAAATTTTTGAATTAGACCGAGCTACTTTGAAATCCGATGGTGTTTTTCGTAGCAGTCCAAGGAGTTGGTTCACTTTTGGGCATGCTACGTTTGCTTTGCTCTTCTTTTTCGGACACATTTGGCACGGCGCCAGAACCTTGTTCAGAGATGTTTTCGCTGGTATTGATCCAGATTTGGATGCTCAAGTGGAATTTGGAGCATTCCAAAAACTTGGAGATCCAACTACAAGGAGACAAGTAGTCTGATACAAAATTTCTTTGCCATCTTTTGCCTCTATTTTTTTTTTATTTTATTCTAGTATTTTTTTATTCTAGTATTTAGAGTTCTAGTATTTAGAGTTCTAGTATTTCGAGTATAGAAGTTTAGATATATATATATATAGTATTTATCTATTTAGTATTTCTAATTTGTTAATTTATATAATGAATTGAATCTATTATCTATTTCATATTCAAGATTTCTATTTTCTATATTAATTCTTTCTAAAATTATTTAAAATTATTTAGATTTAGATAATTATTTAGTATTTAGATTTAGATATTAATCTAATATACTAATATCTAATAATATACTAATATCTAAATATAGAATAAATAGAATAAATACTAAATAGATAAATAGAATAGAATCTAATAGTAATAAGATATGACTATATCCATATAGAATCTATATAGTATGTATATCTACTATATATAGAATATAGATTCTATATAAGAAATCTAATAAATTGTAAATCTCAATTTAGAATTTTTTTAGTAAATTATTCAAAATGAATAGGTGTGGAAGCTATAATTGTAAACCACGAGCGAATCTATGGAAGCATTGGTTTATACATTCCTTTTAGTTTCTACTTTAGGAATAATTTTTTTCGCTATCTTTTTTCGAGAACCACCTAAAGTTCCAACTAAAAAAATGAAATGATTTTTCATTATTTCCATTGAAGTAATGAGCCCCCATATTCATATTGGGGGCTCATTACTTCAACTAGTCCCCATGTTCTTCGAAGGGATCTCTTAATTTTTGAGAGGGTTGCCCAAAAGCGGTATATAAGGCATACCCAGTAAAGCTTACAAGTAAACCGGATATGGAGATGGCGACTAGGGTTGCTGTTTCCATTTTTTCGATAATTTCAAGATCACAAAGGATCACGATAATGTCGTTTATTTACAACTACAACGGAATGGTATACAAAGTCAACAGATTTAAACCCATGATGAAAGAGGATTTATGGCTACAAAAACCGTTGAGAGTAGTTCTAGATCTGGACCAAGGCGAACTGGCATAGGGAGTTTATTGAAACCATTGAATTCGGAATATGGAAAAGTAGCTCCAGGGTGGGGGACTACACCACTTATGGGAGTTGCAATGGCTCTATTTGCAATATTTCTATCTATTATTTTAGAAATTTATAATTCATCTGTTTTACTGGATGGAATTTAAATGAATTAGGTACTAGGAAGTCCTAGTAAAAAAGATTATTTTACTTATATTTACTTAATGCTTATTAATGCTTAAAATACTTAATACTTCAACTTAAGATTACCTAAGACTTGTATTTATAGACCATTCTGGTAGTTCGATCGTGAAATTTATTTGTTTCGATATTGCATTTTCGGAATATGAGCGTGTGACTTGTTATAATTGATCCTATTTAGAATACAGAGAATGGACCTGTCATCTCTATCAAGATGATTCTACCTCGTCAGATATTTATTCTAGTCTCTGGAGCACGGACTATATAGAATAGATCAAGAAAAGAAATATTTTAACTATGATTCATATCTATTATTCAGACCTCGCAACCGGATTAAAAAAAAAAGGGAAATAGGTCTTTTCTAAATCAAACAATTTTTTTCTTCATACTTCCGAAAGAAACCTCTTTCTCTCTATTTTATTGAGTTATTACATTCATTGAAGAAGTGATTATCAAATGGTTTTTACTCAGAAACCCTTTGAGTTTAGGAGTTTAGCTTTGGTTTTCTTAAATCATCGTGGTTCTAGTATGAATCTGAGGTTTCAATTAATTCATAGGGTCTCAACAAGAGAATTCCTATAAAAAAAAGATAGGGAAGAGAAGATTCAAGAGGCCTATCACGATTAACATAAAGAAAGATAATGAGCCAACTTGAGATTGTATTTCTTGGCATTATCATCACAAAGAATAGATTCCGGATTTTTATTACTTCATATCTTTGGGTCAAATCGAGTCAAGCGGTTAAGCCACAAGAAGTTTGAAACTATCTATTCCATATCCGTTGAAATCAGTATTTGTGTGTTTCGGCTTGAGCCGTACGAGATGAAATTCTCATATACGGCTCTCAGAGGGGGAGTCTTTCTTGGGTTACCTATCTCAATAAAGTATATGATTGGTTCGAGGAACGTCTCGAGATTCAAGCGATTGCAGATGATATAACTAGTAAATATGTTCCTCCTCATGTCAACATATTTTATTGTCTAGGGGGGATTACGCTTACTTGTTTTTTAGTACAAGTAGCTACGGGTTTTGCTATGACCTTTTACTATCGTCCAACTGTTACAGAAGCTTTTTCCTCTGTTCAATACATAATGACTGAGGCCAACTTTGGTTGGTTAATTCGATCAGTTCATCGATGGTCGGCAAGTATGATGGTTCTAATGATGATCTTACACGTATTTCGTGTGTATCTTACGGGTGGTTTTAAAAAACCCCGCGAATTAACTTGGGTTACAGGGGTTATTCTGGCTGTATTGACCGCATCTTTTGGCGTAACTGGTTATTCCTTACCTCGGGACCAAATTGGCTATTGGGCAGTCAAAATTGTAACAGGTGTGCCTGAAGCTATTCCTATAATAGGATCACCTTTGGTAGAATTATTACGTGGAAGTGCTAGTGTGGGCCAGTCCACTTTGACTCGTTTTTATAGTTTACATACTTTTGTATTGCCTCTTCTTACTGCCGTATTTATGTTAATGCACTTTCCAATGATACGTAAGCAAGGTATTTCGGGTCCTTTATAGAGAATAGAGAAGGCAGATCATAGATATTTGTAATTTATCATATCCGGGAGGAACAAGAGTCTTTCATTGCTGCAACTATGGATTATTGAAAAATAAGGCATGTTATTTGGATACTTCTATTCAACTCTGAAGTATTTTTTATTTGGTACGAATCGAATAGTTGAAGTATATTTTCCTAAAATAGGATAGGATGGATTATGGGAGTGTGTGACTTGAACTATTGATTGGTCTATGCAGATATATGATTTTATCCGCCACGTTGGAATTCACAACCCAATGTGTCTCCGCATCCAACCATCATGTCAGTCCTTTTATGTAGCATAGGATAGGCCGGTTCGTTTGAGGAGAATATTTTCTATGATCATACCCGAATCATGTCATGCATGAACAGAACAGGCTCCGTAAGATCCCTAGAATAAGTGATGTGGAATGATCCAATGTTCTATTTATTCACTTTGTTTCATTTTTCTTTTTTTTTTTTAGTAATTTTCTTATAATTAATTGATAGTCTTAGTATTTCGTATTAATTTGATAGTAATCTTAGTAAGTTTTTTATAGTATGTAGATGCATTCATTTCCTCTGCATCGACCCTGATCTATGATACTATCGGAGTTAACTAAGGGATCTAAAGAAGAACAGAGGCTATATTTTCTTAGTAACAAGTAAAAACTTTGTATTTTTGTATATGTAATACAATCGAGATGTTGTGGGGATAAATACCAACCAAAAGACATGAGACAATCCAAAAAGCACTTGATCATAATCGGATTTGTAAGCCGACTTGGATATTGAGCATTTCCTTGTTGCTAGAACTGAATTATTTGCAATGAATAATGAATCGTTGAAACTCGGGGAAATTGAATTTGAGAAATCTTTTCTTACATAGAGTCATTCTACATTATATATGTAGATATGTCTTAAATATAGATCTTCTATGGACCTATTTATGTTCTATGAATCTATTTCTGTGATTCTTTTGATTCTTGCTCGAGCCGGATGATAAAAAATTATCATGTCCGGTTCCTTTGGGGGATGAATCCATAAGAATTCACCTATCCAAATAACAAAGAAACCTGATTTGAATGATCCTGTATTAAGAGCTAAATTGGCTAAAGGGATGGGACATAATTATTATGGAGAACCTGCATGGCCCAATGATCTTTTATATATCTTTCCTGTAGTAATTCTAGGCACTATTGCATGTAATGTGGGCTTAGCAGTTCTAGAGCCGTCAATGATCGGTGAACCGGCGGATCCGTTTGCAACTCCGTTGGAAATATTACCCGAATGGTACTTCTTTCCCGTATTTCAAATACTTCGGACAGTGCCCAATAAGTTATTGGGTGTTCTTTTAATGGTTTCAGTACCAATAGGATTATTGACAGTACCTTTTTTGGAGAATGTCAATAAATTCCAAAATCCATTTCGTCGTCCAGTAGCTACAACAGTCTTTTTGATCGGTACCGCAGTAGCTCTTTGGTTAGGTATTGGAGCAACTTTACCTATTGATAAATCCCTAACTTTAGGTCTTTTTCAAATTGATTAAACCGTTAAATACCACGACATAGGTATCTAAGGAAGATCCAGAAGGGGATCTTCCTTAGATACTTCAATCTTATTATGATCTATTCTGCAAATATATGGACCGTGTCGGAGATTAAAAATTTATTCTATTCTTTTTTATTTCTAAAAACTAAAAAATGAAAGAATTCCAATGAATTTAAAATGAAAACTTTTTTTTAGGTAAATTGATTGCAAAGTGCTTCTGTAGAGTGCCCAATATCTGGTTTACATCTTCTATGCGAAAATATTCCATTTTCATAAGATCTTCTTGACTGTGACTCAAAAGGTCCAATAATGTATGTATATTGGACCTTTTGAGACAATTATAGGTCCTGGAAGACAATTCTGATTGGTCAATAAAAATACATGTCAATGGAATTCTTTTTTTGTTTTTTTTTAAATTTGTGAATCTGTCTTGAAAGGAAAAAAGGGGTAGATTCCATCTGTTTTCACTTTCCTCGAAATTTATGTCCTCTTCTTCTGCATGTAGAAAAGGAATCAATAAATCAATCAAATTACGAGAAGCTTCATAAAGTGCTTCTTTAGGAGTTAAACTTCCATTCGTCCATATTTCTAGAAAGAGTATCTCTTGTTTTTCATTCCCAGTCCCATAAGAATGAATACTATGATTCGCATTTCGAACAGGCATAGATACAATATCTATAGGATAACTTCCATCGTGAGAGTCATTTGTTGATTTCATACAATATCCGCGATCTCTCTTGATTTGTAATTCAATAAACAAATCAATTGGTTCTGTCAGGTTAGCTATATGCTGTGTAGTGTCAACTATTTGTACAGAAGGTGGTGAGATTATATCTTGAGCTGTTATGTCTTTGGGACCCTTGACACAAATGGATGCGTCCCTAACTCCATAGAGATTACTTCTCAATACAATCTCTTTCAAATTTATTAAAATCTCATGTACTGATTCTTCAATACCTGCTATCGTAGAATATTCATGCAGCACATTTTCAGATGTTGCACGTGTGATACATGTTCCTTCTATTTCTCCAAGTAAAGCCCTTCGCATGGCAATACCTATTGTATCGGCTTGACCTTTCATAAGCGGAGACAGAACGAAACGACCATAATAAAGACGCTTGCTGTCTACTCTTGATTCAACACATTTCCACTGTAGTGTTCGAGTGGATCCTGCTACTTCTTCTCGAACCATACGATTATTTTTCTTTTATTTATTATTATTGGATCAGATCATTGAATCATTTATTTCTCTTGGAATCTCTTAAATTCTTATTTTTACACACGTCTTTTTTTAGGGGGGCGACATCCATTATGCGGCATGGGTGTTACATCACGTACGAAACTTAATAGCATCCCATTTCTACGAATGGCTCGTAATGCCGCATCTCTTCCGAGACCTGGACCCTTTATCATAACTTCTGCTCGTTGCATACCCTGATCAACTAATGTACGAATAGCATTAAATGCTGCGGCTTGAGCAGCATAGGGTGTTCCTTTTCTTGTGCCTCTGAATCCAGAAGTACCTGCGGAAGCCCAAGAAATTACCCGACCTCGTACGTCTGTAACAGTTACAATAGTATTATTGAAACTCGCTTGAACATGAATAACTCCTTTTGGTATTCTACGTTCATTCTTATTTGAACCAATACGTGCATTTTTACGTAAACCAATTTTTGCTATAGGTTTTGTCATATTTTATTAGATCATATTCATAAGATTCATAAGAATAAAATAAAAAGAAAGAAGAATTCAAAATTTACAGAAAGATACGGGGATATCCGTTTCATATGAAAACGAATCCTTTCTTCTTTCTTTTTACATGTACATGGTTTTTTATTTGAAAAAGTTCTTGATTTAGAACTTGAGAAGGATTACCCCTGTCTTTGTTTATGTCTCGGATTGGAACAAATGACTATAATTCGACCCCGCCTACGAATCAAGCGACATTTTTCACAAATTTTACGAACAGAAGCCCTTATTTTCATATTTATCATTCCTTACTTTCATTCTGAATCTCTTTTTTTTTTTTTGAAACAAGAATAAGTTTATTGCATTTTTGAACTTCGAATAATATCCCTACGAAAAGGATGTTTAAAAGAATGATCTAATCGTTCGAATCTTTTTTGCGAAGTCTATAAATTATACGTCCCCTGGTTGAATCATAACGACTCATTTCGATTTTGACTCTATCTCCGGGTAATATACGTATAAAACTGCGTCGGATTCTCCCTGAAATATAACCTAGAATTAGATCTTCATTATCTAATCGAACTCGGAACATACCGTTGGGAAGTGATTCAGTAATTAAACCCTCATTAATTAATTTTTGTTCTTTCATTCCAGGGAACCCCCTTTAATTATTAACTAATAGAGGAAGAGTTCTATAATTCATTTTTCCTATCTATTTTACAAATAGTAAGTTCGAGAGAAAATTAGGGTACTTCAGGAGAATTACCATATATAACACAAAATTTCTCCTCCAATTTTTTCTAGTCGAGCTTCTTGATCTGTCATTATACCTCGAGAAGTAGAAAGAATTACAATTCCCATTCCACCTAAAATCTTAGGAATTCGTTGAGATTTTGAATAGATTCGTAGACCGGGTCGGCTGATACGCTTTAAAATTATTTTATTACCTTTCCTAGTCTTTCTATGTCGTAAGGTTGAAACCAAGAAATTTTTTTGACTTTCTTGATGTTTTCGAACGTTTTCAATAAAACCTTCTCGTAAAAGTATTTTCACAATGTTTTTAGTTATATTAGTAGATACTATTTGAACTCTTCTCTTTTGATCTATGTCAGCATTTCTTATAGAAGTTATTATATCGGCAATAATGTCCCTACCCATGACGAACTATAGTTATTGGTGCCTCCTAATTTTGATATAATCAACATGCTTCTTTTTTGTTTTATTTTTTTTTTATTATTCAATTCTAAAAAATTATTAGAAATTTAAAGTATATGCATGAGATACAATCTATTAATTAGATCTATTTTAGCTATTTGAATATTATATTCTATATATATATAGATAGATATAGATAGGATATATCCTATTTTCATCTATAAGACTTCGGGTGCTAATGAAACTATTTTAGTAAAATTCAACTGTCGCAATTCTCGAGCAATTGCACCAAAGATTCGAGTTCCTTTTGGATTTCCTTCTTGATCAATGATAACCGCTGCATTGTCATCATATCGTATTATCATGCCGTTGGCACGTTTGAGTTCTTTACACGTGCGTACAATCACAGCTCTAATTATTTCTGATCTTTCTAGAGGCATGTTGGGCACTGCTTCTTTTATTACAGCAACAATAACATCGCCAATATGAGCGTATCGGTGATTACCAGTTCCTATGATTCGAATACACATCAATTCTTGAGCTCCACTGTTATCCGCTACATTCAAAAGGGTCTGAAGTTGAATCATATCATTTTTATTGAAATATCTTATTTCAATGCAAGGGATAATGGAAAAAAGAAATATTGTCTGTCCAGAGATAAATAAATCCGTGGTTGTTTTTTCATTCTCAATACTTCATTCTTCTTTTATTTTTGTTTACCTATCCTGAAATAACAAATTGAGTTCGTATAGGCATTTTGCATGCAGCTATTTCCATAGCAGCTTTGGCTACAGTTTCTGATACTCCACTTATTTCATAAAGTATTCGGCCCGGTTTAACAACGGATACCCAATATTCGGGGGATCCCTTGCCCGAACCCATACGTGTTTCTGTAGGTCTTACAGTAACAGGTTTGTCGGGAAAGATACGTAACCATATCTTTCCACCACGACGTGCATATCGTGTCATTGCTCTTCGCCCTGCTTCTATTTGTCTAGCTGTTATCCAAGCAGGTTCAAGTGCCTGAAGAGCGTATCTGCCAAAACAAATATGATTGCCTCGGCAAGATATTCCCTTCATCCTACCTCTATGTTGTTTACGAAATCTGGTTCTTTTGGGGTTATAGTTGATGGTTGTTTCTGAATTCCATCTCTACTGCAGAGCCGGACATGAGAGTTTCTTCTCATCCAGCTCCTCGCGAATGAAATGATTCAATTACATATTTTTTTATCTTGAATTTGTTACATAGGTAGCTCTTTATATATAATACAGAATTAATAGAATTAGACGTGTTTGTTTATATATAATGTTTCTTTCTTTTATCAAGTATCAAGATTTCTAAAGTATTTTACTTTACCTCTTTGACTTTACCTCTATTGAATCACGCCAATATTCATCCAATAAATGAAATAAGGAAAGGTTTCGCGGGCGAATATTGACTCTTTCTTCCTTCATTTGTAGGGTCAATTCATGACTATTCAGAAGAAATACATTTTTTCTTGGTTCATTCCGCCATCCTACCCAATGAATCATTAGGATTGATTCGTTTTCAAGAAAATCCTATGTAATCACAGGTTCCATCGTTCCCATAGCTTCTATATTAATGCTTAGGCCTGAACTCTGCAATGGAGCTCTCAACAAAATCTGTTATTTGTTTCCGAGTCAATCTCCTCAGTTTTTCTTAACCCGAAGCTCAATTAAATTATTTCTATTATCTATTTTTCTATCTTATTACAATCTTATTACATAGATAATAGACTCTATTATCCATATTGAATTGATTAGATTATTTATATTATTATTTTCATTTTGAATTGAATTTATTTTATTATAAATTTATTTTATTATATATTATAATATATTATATAAAATAAATTTATGAAATAGATTCTAAATAGATTATATTTTCTTCTATATTTCTATTTTTTATTTGTATATTTCTTATTCTATTGTCATTGTATATTGATGTTGATGCTTGATAACACTGCTTTTTTTATGGGATAATTTTTCATAAACCATACATATGAGAATCATATATCATTGAGATCTTTATTCTCTCTTTCTATCATCCTTCCTTTTTTCCACATCCCCCTTTTTTTTTCACAATTCATAATTAGATTTCTATTTATTTTTTATGAAAAGAATTTCAGTTGCTACAACTATATGATCGATTCAGTCATATAGTGACTGTTTCTTGGGATCTAAACAATACGAAGCAATAAGTTGGTTATTAGTTTTGAGTTTATTTAGTTTTGATAGTTACTAAGTTTATAGTGGGGTAAGCCTGTTTTTTTTCAATCTACTCTAAAGAAAAAATTAACGAGTCACACACTGAGCATAGCAATTATACTAAAATATAAATTAAATAAAGGGTAAATCAAATTTTTATTTAACCTTATAGAATTTGAATTGTTCTTTGATTAATAAAAAAATAAAAAGAAGAAAAGAGTTTAGAAATTTTTTCTAGCGATGAGCAGAATGGCGAGATAAATAAAGGTCCATTATTCTTGTTTTCTTATTCTTGGTTTACAAATATCCAAATTTTGATGCCTAAGACTCCATAGATAGTTCTAATTGTATGGGAACAGTGATCAATTTTAGCGCGAATTGTTTGTAAAGGGACCCTGCCTTCTCTGATCCATTCGACACGTGCAATCTCTTTTCCGTCGATACGCCCTGCAATTTGCACTTGAATTCCTTTTGTACCCGTTTGTTCAGTTAATTCAATAGCTTTTTTCATTGCCTTTCGAAATGAGACTCTATTTTTTAATTGTAAAGCTATATATTCTGCAAGAATATTAGGTTGTCCATAAGGCTTTTCAATTCTTGTGATAGCAATGTTGAGTCTCCGGTTTACAGAATGAAACTCTTTTTGTACATTCATCTGTAATTCTTCAACTCCTCGTGTTCGTCCTTCTATTAATAAATTGGGAAATCCAATATAGATTATGACCTGAA